TATCATATTCGTGAAGCAGAAACATAAATGTACTCCCATTAATGTGGAATAGGCGGAACTTAATTAGTCAATTCAAGTCAGCGTTGTCAATTTATCCAGAACTTCTCTCTTTTCCTCGGTGAAACAAGAATCTGTTTTGCTCAAACCAAAGCACTTAGTTTAGCCTTTGTTTCCTCTGTGCCCTGTCTTCTTTAAAGATTCATCCAATGGAATCCCGACTCCCTTTCTTTTTGATTTCCATTCTATTTATAATTAGAACCTAATTAAGATAGGATGACTAATGTATGCAGCCTAATGAGGAGTAATACTATAAAAATAAAGAACTCTATTTCAGAACTATGAGACAGAATATTCTGTTTTCTTATTTACTCTTTCTTTATTTTTGGATTTTATTTCCATTTTTCTATTTTATTTAAAGTGGATCGATTTAGATAATGTATATATAAGCAAAATAATATACTTCAAACAAAGTAGGAATTCGCAAGATGGAGAAAATCATTGCAGTTATTATAGGGAAATCTAGGGACTTAGAGCATATCCTATTTGAAGGAGGATGGAATTCAAATCAGGTAAGGGATCCTTCCTTCTATTGATTTGATAGAAATTCGTTTTTCTTTTCCTGTCTCTAAGATTTTCGATGAATGAGCCTGTGGTAATGCTTTTATCTCTATTCTATGGCGCAAGCGACCGTCCAGTCTATAAACAAGTACTAATGAGGAAATGAAAACTATACTAAAGGAAACATAGGATCTCTATCCTAAAATCTAAAAAAAGGACATATTAGGGCTATACGGATTCGAACCGTAGACCTTCTCGGTAAAACAGATCAAACGGATTATTATCGAAATGATTCAAACTGTTTCAAAGACCCAACATGCATTTTTTTGCATTGGGCTCTTTCATCAACTGATGTAAAGATCAGTTAGTCCACCATAGTTTTTCTTTACGGAAAGATAATGAGATGGCTCCCTGTGCTCTGATTGATTATTTGTATTATGATCTATCTAGGAGCAATACCAAAGTGTTTCAAAGGAGGATTACCTTGACTTAGGTCTGCCTCCGGCCTAAATTAAATCAACCTAAGTGAAATGGAGTCTCTATCGTTCCGCTGCAAGAGTTGACTATGAGACTTCATACACCTTAAAGTTCATAGAACGAAAAGAAGTTTTTTGGAGGCCCTTATCCTCATTACGCCTAGCATTTAGTGGGCTGGATATTTACCTTATCAACTAGCAAATCGATAAGGGTTCTATTTGATTAGGCACCTGAATTGGCACCTGAATTGGACTGAACCGACTGTTTGTCAGGCTACTGTTCTCCTATTCTCTCGAATCCATGAAGTAAGACATTGATTTTGCAATAAGATCAATTATGTTCATTGCATAATAAGCTCCCTTGAAAAGCATTGGCGCACGTGTAAGCGAGTTGCTCTACCGAACTGAGCTATAGCCCTTGTCAGAGATATCTTAACATATAGATAATTTCTTGTCAAGATGAATATTCTCTAATGCCAGAGGATATCCCTTTGATCTGTTTACTATATAACATACCAATAACGGAGCAGTATTGCTTATAAAAAGGATTCGATCTATAATCGATCGAAGTAATGGGTCTTCCTTTGTGGTGATAAATTGCCTACTTAACTCAGTGGTTAGAGTATTGCTTTCATACGGCGGGAGTCATTGGTTCAAATCCAATAGTAGGTAGGTAGGTAGAAAAATTACTAGATAGCATTGGACTTACTTCGCTTCGCTATCTAATAACTTTTTCTACCCCTCTTCCCTTTTTCTTTGTATCAACTAAACCATTGGATTGTATTCAATTGGATGGGGGAATCCAATTGATAGCCTCGACTCGTATCCTAGCTCGTCTGAGAGCTAGCTTCGCTTCAACCAACTCTTTCGTACCCTCAGCTCTACTCAAGTTAGCTTCGGCTATTTCAAGTGCCTGTTGAGCTTCTTCCGGATCAATGTCACTACCCAGTTCCGCATCATTTCCTAAAATGATGATCTCATTATTAACTATTCTCGCAAAACCGCTCCACAGAACCGCCGTTAACCATTGGTCGTTGAGGAGGCGTATTCTCAAAGGACCCATATCTACAGCTGTGTTAATGGGGGCGTGGTTTGGTAATACGCCAATTTGGCCACTATTAGTAGATAAAATGATTTCTTTCACTTCACAATCCCAAATAATTCGCTTAGGAGTTAGTACATAAAGATTTAATTTCATTTCTTCAATTTGTTCTCCTCTTCTAAGTTTATAGCTTTCGTGCTAGCTTCATCGATGTTACCCACCAAATAAAAAGCTTGTTCGGGTAGGCCGTCTAATTCTCCGGAAAGGATTAGTTGAAATCCCCTAATTGTTTCTGCAAGACCAACATACTTTCCTGCAGAACCGGTAAAAACTTCTGCCACAAAGAACGGTTGTGATAAGAAACGTTCAATTTTTCGTGCTCTTGCTACAGTTAAACGATCCTCCTCTGATAATTCATCCAACCCAAGAATTGCGATAATGTCCTGAAGTTCTTTGTAACGTTGTAAAGTTTCCTTAACTCTTTGCGCAGTTTCATAATGTTCGTTGCCAACGATCCGAGGCTGTAACATAGTTGAGGTTGAATCTAAAGGATCTACTGCTGGATAAATACCCTTGGAAGCTAATCCTCTGGAAAGTACGGTAGTAGCATCCAAATGTGCAAATGTTGTGGCAGGAGCAGGGTCGGTCAAATCGTCCGCAGGTACATAAACTGCTTGGATCGAAGTTATGGATCCCTTTTTTGTAGAAGCAATTCTTTCTTGCAAAGAACCCATTTCTGTACTAAGAGTAGGTTGATAACCCACTGCGGAGGGCATTCTCCCTAATAAGGCGGATACCTCCGATCCTGCTTGAACAAAACGAAAGATATTATCGATGAATAGAAGCACGTCTTGCTTATTAACATCTCGGAAATATTCTGCCATAGTTAGGGCAGTTAAACCAACTCTCATACGAGCTCCCGGCGGTTCATTCATTTGACCATAGACTAGAGCTACCTTTGATTCCTCAAAATTTTTTTCATTAATTACTCCGGATTCCTTCATTTCCATATAAAGATCATTTCCTTCACGAGTCCGTTCCCCTACTCCGCCAAATACGGATACGCCTCCATGAGCTTTAGCAATGTTGTTGATTAATTCCATGATGAGTACTGTTTTACCTACTCCAGCCCCCCCAAATAGTCCTATTTTTCCTCCACGTCGATAAGGAGCTAAAAGATCGACCACCTTAATACCTGTTTCAAAGATGGATAATTTCGTATCTAGCTCGATAAAGGCAGGCGCAGATCTATGAATAGGGAATGTTGCATTAATATCTACAGGACCAAAATTGTCAATAGGTTCCCCAAGAACGTTGAAAATTCGTCCGAGAGTAGCTCCACCGACTGGAACACTGAGAGGAGCTCCCGTGTCAATCACTTCCAATCCTCTCATCAACCCGTCTGTAGCACTCATAGCTACAGCTCTAACTCGATTATTTCCTAATAATTGTTGTACCTCACAAGTCACATTAATTTGCTTACCGGCAGTGTCTCTACTCTTGACTACCAAAGCGTTATAAATATAAGGTAACTTGCCCGGGGGAAAAGTGATATCCAGCACGGGTCCAATAATTTGATCGATACGCCCTATGCTTTTTTCTTCAATTGTGGAAACCCCGGGACGAGAAGTAGTAGGATTGGTTCTCATAATTATCACATAATTTTCAAAAAAAAAAAGGAATTTGTCGAATTTTTTCTTGTTGAATAATGCCAAATCAAATCCAAAAAAATAGCCAAAAATCAAAAAGTCAAAAGGAAATGAATTAGTTAATTCAATAAGAGAGAAAGGGGGACGAGGACTTGATTTCGTTGCCCAAGCGAATCCCATTCAATCGTTTACTCATGGAATGAGTCCGTTGGAAAGTTCAATCAATCTTTTTTTTCATATACATTTCGCCTTTTGTGGAGGATCTGTCCCTACTCTACTTTCCTATCTAGGACTTCGATATACAAAATATATACTACTGTGAAGCATAGATTGCTGTCAACAGAGAATTTTCTTAGTATTTAGGTATTTACATTCAAAATAAGAAAGGGGCCTATTAAGAACTTGTAAAATAAGGATTAGGGATTGATTTGGGTTGCGCTATATCTATCAAAGAGTATACAATAATGATGGATTTGGTGAATCAAATCCATGGTTTAATAACGAATTATGTTAACTTACCATAACAACAACTCAATTCCTATCGAATTCCTATAGTAGAATTCCTATAGGATAGAACATACACAGGGTGTACGCATTATATATGAATGAAACATATTCATTAACTTAAGCATGCCCTCCATTTTCTTTAATGAGTTGATATTAATTGAATACCCTTTTTGTTTTAAAAGATTTTTGCAAAGGTTTCATTTACGCCTAATCCATATCGAGTAGACCCTGTCGTTGTGAGAATTCTTAATTCATGAGTTGTAGGGAGGGACTTATGTCACCACAAACAGAAACTAAAGCAAGTGTTGGATTTAAAGCTGGTGTTAAGGATTATAAATTGACTTATTACACCCCGGAGTATGAAACCAAGGATACTGATATCTTGGCAGCATTCCGAGTAACTCCTCAGCCCGGGGTTCCGCCCGAAGAAGCAGGGGCTGCAGTAGCTGCCGAATCTTCTACTGGTACATGGACAACTGTTTGGACTGATGGACTTACCAGTCTTGATCGTTACAAAGGGCGATGCTATCACATCGAGCCCGTTGTTGGGGAGGAAAATCAATATATCGCTTATGTAGCTTATCCATTAGACCTATTTGAAGAGGGTTCTGTTACTAACATGTTTACTTCCATTGTGGGTAACGTATTTGGTTTCAAAGCCCTACGCGCTCTACGTCTGGAGGATCTGCGAATTCCCCCTACTTATTCAAAAACTTTCCAAGGTCCGCCTCATGGTATCCAAGTTGAAAGGGATAAGTTGAACAAGTACGGCCGTCCTTTTTTGGGATGTACTATTAAACCAAAATTGGGATTATCCGCAAAAAATTATGGTAGAGCGTGTTATGAGTGTCTACGCGGTGGACTTGATTTTACCAAAGATGATGAAAACGTAAACTCACAACCATTTATGCGCTGGAGGGACCGTTTTGTCTTTTGTGCCGAAGCAATTTATAAATCACAGGCCGAAACCGGTGAAATCAAGGGGCATTACTTGAATGCGACTGCAGGTACATGCGAAGAAATGATGAAGAGAGCTATATTTGCGAGGGAATTAGGGGTTCCTATTGTAATGCATGACTACTTAACTGGGGGATTCACCGCAAATACTACTTTGGCTCATTATTGCCGCGACAATGGCCTACTTCTTCACATTCACCGGGCAATGCATGCAGTTATTGATAGACAGAAAAATCATGGTATGCATTTTCGTGTATTAGCTAAAGCATTGCGTATGTCTGGGGGAGATCATGTCCACGCCGGTACAGTAGTAGGTAAGTTAGAAGGGGAACGCGAAATGACTTTAGGTTTTGTTGATTTATTGCGCGATGATTTTATTGAAAAAGATCGTGCTCGCGGTGTCTTTTTCACTCAGGACTGGGTATCTATGCCAGGTGTTATACCGGTGGCTTCAGGGGGTATTCATGTTTGGCATATGCCAGCTCTGACCGAAATCTTTGGAGATGATTCCGTATTACAATTTGGTGGAGGAACTTTAGGACATCCTTGGGGAAATGCACCTGGTGCAGTAGCTAATCGGGTGGCTTTAGAAGCTTGTGTACAAGCTCGTAACGAAGGGCGCGATCTTGCTCGTGAAGGTAATGAAATTATCCGAGCAGCTTGCAAATGGAGTCCTGAACTAGCCGCAGCTTGTGAAATATGGAAGGCGATCAAATTTGAGTTCGAGCCGGTAGATAAACTAGATAAGTAGATAAAACTAGATATAAAGAAGGTCTAAATAAAAAAGAAGCAAAATAGAAAGAGAAAAAAGCAGTTACGAAATGCAGTAATTCTTCTTTATTCTTCTAATTGATTGCAATTAAACTCGGCTCAATCTTAAAAAAAAGATTGAGCCGAATAAAAATAGATCTTGATACGATCATGAGACTTGACAAATCGAGATTCCTCTATTCTATATATTTAGAATATATAAAGGTATAATACAATAAATAAATACAAATATAGTATTATCATATGATAATGGAATCAAATACGCAGTATTTACAGAAAAAGTCTTTATTTATTGGGAAAGAATCAATGAAAAAAGATTAGGAATCGCAATGCTACTATACGCGTCCGGAGGAGTATTCGGAATAATATTCTTCTATAATCCATTCTTGTGTCTTGCGCGGGGTCTTATCTTACTAACAGGACTTCGCTGCACGGGACGGGTTTTCGTCGAAAAGCTAACTCCACCCGGCATTTTCATACCCTTTGGGTGGTATATCGCCTTAAAAAGTCTAAGGGGGTAGTATGAGATCTGTAGTAGGTAAGAGAATTTGCCCTTTGATTTTGATTGAGTATGCTATTTTTCCGCCTTTACCGCGCATTATTGTATGAGCTTCTAGAGGATAGAGGAGCACGTATGCAGGAAAGAAATTACAGCTTAATAAAAAAGTCTAAAAAAGCTTCAACTTTACGGCACTATCAATCAACTAAAAAGCCCTATGTATGAATCCTTACAACCGGTGGGATAGGATAAGAGCGAGTATTCGGTATACTGGGGTTGGGGGATATCCTTATTTCAAAACCTGACGCGCATCTTGCGTTTGTGGGGGTCCGAGAGTGGTTGAAGAAGTATTGCATGTGGAAGTAGGTAGACGAAACTGATTTAGGATTCGAAATGGGCGCATTCGACTAAAAGTCGTACTGAGACCTTTTTAAAAGGGTATTCTGAAAGAGGTATTTCATTTTCACAATCGCTTTCTTTTGAATCCAATTTCAAGTTCGATTAGAAGGATAGAAAGGCCATGAGGACGGGAAAAGAAAAAGAAAATCTTTTTAATCTCCTTTTTTGCAATTTTCTTATTATCCATTCCATTCATTTTTTTTTATAGAATACTATAGAATACTTTAGTATTCTATAGTATTCTATAAAAAATCTTTATTTTGTAAACTAAAAAATACAATAGTCAATATTCCTTATAATAGATATACTTAATTATATTATAAGAATCCTAAGATATTTTTCGAATAGATAGAAATAGTAAATTTGAATTGAGACACCTATTCTATGACGGATTTTAACTTACCTTCTATTTTCGTGCCTTTAGTAGGCTTAGTATTTCCGGCAATTGCAATGGCTTCTTTATTTCTTTATGTGCAGAAAAATAAGATTGTCTAGAACCGATGGGGCCGAATTTTCTCAATGTATTTCCACGCAGGATCATATCATAATACAGATATTTTTTAGTGTAAGTAATATAATATGGTAGGGTATGTGGCTCTTTCTACACACAAATGAAAAACGGCTATGGATGCGGATATAGGCTACGAGCATAAATGCATGCATATGCGGAGCCGGGTATAGCGAGTTTTATTTTAAGTGGATCAACAGATATTTTTTGAATAGAAAGTCAATGTATCTAACCAATTATTTCACAGGAGTACTAGTTACTGAAGGCGATTTCTGAATCAAAAAAAAGTAAAGTCAAAATCATTTAGCTTATTCTCTCAATTTCAATCGACCGCTGCTGGATTTAGTATATCTAATATGAATTGGCGATCAGAACACATATGGATAGAACTTCTAAAAGGTTCTCGAAAAAGAGGTAATTTTTTCTGGGCCTGTATTCTTTTTCTAGGTTCACTAGGATTTTTATCGGTTGGGGCTTCCAGTTATCTTGGTAAGAATATGATATCTGTACTTCCATCTCAACAAATTCTTTTTTTTCCACAGGGGGTCGTGATGTCTTTCTACGGAATCGCGGGCCTATTCATTAGCTCCTACTTGTGGTGCACTATTTTGTGGAATGTAGGCAGTGGTTATGACCGATTCGATAGAAAAGAGGGAATAGTGTGCATTTTTCGTTGGGGATTCCCTGGAATAAAACGTCGCGTCTTCCTTCGATTCCTTATGCGGGATATCCAATCAATTAGAATTCAGGTTAAAGAGGGTCTTTATCCTCGTCGTATCCTTTATATGGAAATCCGGGGCCAGGGGGTCATTCCCTTGACTCGTACTGATGAGAAGTTTTTTACTCCACGAGAAATTGAACAAAAAGCTGCCGAATTGGCCTATTTCTTGCGCGTACCAATTGAAGTATTTTGAATACCGATTTCATTTTTTTGAAATGAATTGAATGAATTGGATTCGTTATTGTAAGGAGATTTTGGAGTATTTATCTAAAGAAAGGAACAAACGAGGATAAGAGAAAATTGCTTCTAATTTGTTTTGTCCAAGTGAGATATATGGCATAATATTCTTCCATTTTCATCCGAAAGGGCTTTTTTTTTTATTCTATTTCTCTATTCCACTCCATCTAGATCTAAGAAAGAACCCAATGCAATGAAATTCCACTAGTATACAAAAAAGAGGAATAGATACAAGGTCTCAAACCTTGTTATAGAATTTTTGCTTCAAATAAAAAGAAATATCATATAGAGTCAGCGAATGAAATAGAGTCAGCGAATGAAGCAGATTCATTAACAACTCAATTTACAGATCAAAAATGAAAAAAAAGAAAGCATTGCCTTCTTTCCTATATCTTGTATTTATCGTACTTGTGCCCTGGGGAGTCTCTTTCTCTTTTAACAAATGTCTGGAACTTTGGATTAAGAATTGGTGGAATACCAGGCAATCTGAAACTCTCTTAACTGATATTCAAGAGAAAAAGGTTCTAGAAAGATTCATAGAATTAGAAGAACTTTTTCTCTTGGACGAAATGATAAAAGAGAAACCGAAGACACATGTACAAAAACCTCCTATAGGAATACACAAGGAAATAATACAATTGGTCAAAATAGATAATGAGGATCATCTCCATATCATTTTGCATTTCTCGACAAATATAATCTGTTTGGCTATTCTAAGTGGTTCTTTTTTTCTGGGTAAAGAGGAACTTGTCATTTTGAATTCTTGGGTTCAGGAATTCTTCTATAACTTAAATGACTCAATAAAAGCTTTTTTGATTCTTTTAGTTACTGATTTTTTTGTTGGATTTCACTCCACCCGCGGTTGGGAACTACTAATTCGTTGGGTCTACAACGATCTTGGATGGGCTCCTAATGAGCTAATTTTCACTATTTTTGTTTGTAGTTTTCCAGTGATTCTAGATACATGTTTTAAATTTTGGATCTTTTTTTCTTTAAACCGTCTATCTCCTTCGCTTGTAGTCATTTATCATTCAATTAGTGAAGCATAAACTCATTCGATTTCCTGATATTAATCAAATTAGCATCTTTCTTCCTTTAGAAAGAAAGCCCTTTTCCATTTTAGCAAAATTCTTTCTATTTCTACCTGCTCAAGGTATTCATCATTCCAGTACAACTGTTGCAGTAGAATGACAACAGACTCGTGTATAGGGAACTAGATTAGCTTAGCTACCTATCTAATTTATTGTAGAAATTCTGGGATCTGCGATTGGATATGGAAAATAGAAATACTTTTTCTTGGGTAAAGGAACAGATGATTCGATCGATTTCTGTATCGATCATGATATACGTAATAACTCGGACATCTATTTCAAATGCATATCCCATTTTTGCGCAGCAGGGTTATGAAAACCCACGAGAAGCAACCGGACGAATTGTATGTGCCAATTGCCATTTAGCTAATAAGCCCGTGGATATTGAAGTTCCCCAAACTGTGCTTCCCGATACTGTATTTGAAGCAGTTCTTCGAATTCCTTATGATATGCAACTGAAACAAGTTCTTGGTAATGGGAAAAAGGGAGGGTTAAATGTGGGTGCTGTTCTTATTTTGCCCGAGGGATTCGAATTAGCGCCGCCCGACCGTATTTCTCCTGAGTTGAAAGAAAAGATAGGAAATC